CTAAGAAACTGAAAGAAACGGAAGAAAGAGATGTAGAAAAAACTTCAGAAACGAAAGGGACTAAACAGGAACAAGAGGGATCCACCGAAGAAGATCCTTCTCCTTCCCTTTTTTCGGAAGAAAAGGAGGATCCGGAAAAAATCGATGAAACGGAAGAGATACGAGTGAATGGAAAGGAAAAAAAAAAAGATGAATTCCACTTTAAAGAGACACGATATAAAAATAGACCCGTTTATGAAACTGATTATCTGGATATGGATCGGAATCAAGAAAATTCGAAGTTAGAAATATTTAAAGAAAAAAAAAAGCTCCTCTGGTTTGAAAAACCTCTTGTGACTATTCTTTTCGACTATAAACGATGGAATCGCCCATTTCGTTATATCAAAAAGAATCGATTTGAAAATGCTGTAAAAAATGAGATGTCACAATATTTTTTTCATACATGCCAAAGCGATGGAAAAAAAAGAATATCTTTTACGTATCCACCCAGTTTGTCAACCTTTTTCGAAATGATACAAAGAAAGATGTCTCTGTTCCTAACAGATAAATTCTACTCTGACGAATTATATAATAATTGGGGTTATACTAATGAACAAAAAAGAAAAAACCTAAACAATAAATTTATAAATATAGTCAAGACTCTTGACAAAACTCTATCTCTATATAGTAAATCCCTTATTTTGGATGTACTAGAAAAAAGAACTAGATTGGGTCATAATAATCCGAAAAAAAAATACTTACCTGAGATATATGATCCTTTCTTGAATGGAGTATACCGTGGACAAATTAAAAAATGGTTTTCACTTTCAATCAAAGATAAAATTTCCATACAAAATTACATACAAAGACAAAGAGGTTGGGTAAATAAAATCCACGGTCTCTTTCTTATTATTAATTATTTAGAATTTGAAGAAAAAAAAAAACCATTTGATAGAATTGATAAAAAATTATTATCAAGAGAAATGAATTTTTTCTTGAACTTAATTAATGAATTTAATGGAAAACCAACCTCACGTTTAAATTTTAAAGAATTTTATTTACTTCCTGAACAGAAACAAATAAAAATCAATTTAGATTTAGAAGTGCGAGAAAAAAAAATAAGATTTCTATTTGAAAGATTTCTAACTGATCCTAACAATAAAGCAATTAGAAACCAAGCTATTGGGGTAAAAGAAATCAAAAAAAAAGTTCCGCAATGGTCATACAAATTAATCAACGATTTGGAACAAGAGGCGGGAGAAAATAAAGAAGCTTTGGGAGGGGATTCTCAGATTCGTTCAAGAAAACGCAAACGTGTAGTGATTTTTAATCATGACATCGAAAAAACCAATGGTTATAGTAATTCCCAAGATACTAATAATAATGATGAAACAGACAACATTGCTTTGATACGTTATTCACAACAATCGGATTTTCGTCGAGACATAATCAAAGGGTCAATGCGAGCTCAAAGGCGTAAAACAGTTATTTGGAAAACCTTTCAAGCAAATGTACATTCCCTTCTTTTTTTGGACAGAATCGACAAAGACGTTTATTTTTCTTTTGATTTTTCGGAGTCGATAAAAAAAAAATTTAAAAATTGGCTATGGAAAAAGTCAGAATTACAAATTTCAGACTATGATTATAAAGAGAAAAAAGAAAAAGAAAGTACTAAAAAAGAAAAAAGAAGAGAAAATGCACGTATAGAAATAGCGGAAACCTGGGATAGCATTGTATTTGCTCAAATAATAAGAGGTTTTGTGTTAGTAACCCAATCAATTCTGAGAAAATATATTATATTACCCTCATTGATAATAGTTAAAAATATTGGTCGTATATTATTATTTCAATTTCCTGAATGGTCGGAGGATTTAAAGGATTGGAAGAGAGAAGTGCATGTTAACTGCACTTATAATGGTGTTCAATTAGCAGAAAAAGAATTTCCAAAAAACTGGTTAATAGACGGTATTCAAATAAAGATCCTATTTCCTTTTCGTCTGAAACCTTGGCACAAATCTAAGCTTAAGCTACAAAAACTACGAAACAATTATAACGATCTAATGAAAAAAAAAAAACAACAAAATGATTTTAGTTTTTTAACAATTTGGGGAATGGAAACTGAACTTCCTTTTGGTTCTCCCAGAAAACAACTTTCATTTTTTGAACCTATTTTTAAAGAACTCAAAAAAAAACTTATAAAATTCAAAAAGAAGTGTTTTAGAATTCTAATAATTTTAAAAGAAAGAACAAAATTATTTATAAATGTCTCAAAAGAAAGAAGAAAATGGGTTATTACAAATATTCTATTTATAAAAAAAATAATAAAAGAACTCTCAAAAATGAACCCAATTCTACTAGTTGGATTAAGAGAAATAGAACTATATGAATTGAGTGAAAGCAAAAAAGAAAAAAAATTGATAATCGATAATGAAATAATTCATGAACCGTCCATTAACATTCAATCTACAAATTGGACAACTTTTTCATTAACAAAAAAAAAGATACAAGATTTAACTGATAGAACAAACACAATTATAAATCAAATACAAAAAATCTCAAAAGACAACAAAAAAGGATTTATAAGTCCACATATAAATATTAGTTCTAACAAAATGAGTTATGATGATAAAAGAATGGAATCACCAAAAAAGATTTTGCGGCTATTAAAAAGAAGAAATATTAGACTAATACGTAAATCAAATTATTTTATAAGATTTTTCATTGAAAGAATATATATAAATATCTTTTTATTTATCAGTAATATTTCTAGAATAAATGGACAACTTTTTTTTTATTTTTTTGAATCAAGAAAAAAAGATTTTAATAAATATAGCTCCTATAATTCCTATAATAACTATATTTACAATAATGAAATAAATCAAGAGAAAATTGATAAAACAAATCAAAATATAACGCAGTTTATTTCGACTATAAAAGAGTCACTTTCTAATTCTAATATTAATAATAAGAACTTACAAACTTTTTGTGACTTATCTTATTTGTCACAAGCATATGTCTTTTACAAATTATCACAAAGCCCGGTTTTTAACTTTTTGAATTTATATAAGTTAAGATTAAGATCTGTCTTTCAATATAATGGAGCATCTCTTTTTCTTAAGAATGAAATAAAAAATTATTTCCTTAGAACACAAAAAATATTTCATTTCGAATTGAGACATAAGAACCCCCCCAATTCTGAAATAAATCAATGGAAAAATTGGTTAAAGGGTTATTATCAAAATAATTTATCTCAGTCTAGATTAGTACCACAAAAAAAAAAAAGTAGAAATAGCATAAATCAACACTCTATACCTAAAAATAACCATTTAAACAAATGGGATTCATATGAAGAAAACCCATTAATTAACTTTAAATCCGAAAAAAAAAATGTTAAAAAACAATATAGATATGATCTTTTATCATATAATTTTATTAATTATGAAGATAAGAAAAACTCGTCTATTTATAGATTACCATTACAAGTAAATCATAACCAAGCGGTTTTTTATAATTACAACGAACATAAACGAAAAATCTTTAATATGCTAGTAGGTATCCCTGTCAATAATTATCTAGTAGAAGATAATATTATAAATAGAAAAAAAAGAAAGACCAATTCGGATAGAAAAGATTTTGATTGGATAATTCTCAATTTTTGTCTTAGAAAGAAGATGGATATTAGGGCCTGGATCAATATGGATAGTGACACCAACAGTAATAAATATACTAAGACTAGGGCTAATAATTATCAAATAATTGATAAAATCGACAAGAAAGGTCTTTTTTATCCCACGATTCATCAAAATCAAGAAATGAACCCATCCAATCAAAAAAAAAAACTTTTTGATTGGATGAGAATGAATGAAGAAATACTAAGTTGTCCCATATCGAATCTCGAACTTTGGTTTTTCCCAGAATTTTTGATACTTTATACTTCGTATAAGATTAAACCATGGTACATACCAATCAAATTTCTACTTTTAAACTTTAATGTAAATGAAAATGCCAGTGAAAATAAAAAAACGACAGGAAAGAAAAAACGAGATATTTTTCTATCAATATTTTCAAATGAAAAAAAATATCTTGAATTAGAAAAAAAAAATCAAAATCAAGGAGAAAAAGAATGCACAATCAAAACAGATTTTGAATCAACTCTCTCAAACCAAGAAAAAGATATTGAAGAAAATTATGTAGTATCAAAGATTAAAAAAAATAAAAAACAATCCAGGACCAACATGGAAGCGGAGTTTTATTTCTTACTAAAAAGATATTTGCTTTTTCAATTGAGATGGGACGATTCTTTAAATAAAAAAATTATCGATAACATCAAAATATATTGTTCCCTGCTTAGACCGATAAACCTAAGAGAAATTACTATAGCCTCTATTCAAAGGGGAGAAATAAATCTGGATCTTATAATGATTCAGAAAAATTTCACTCTTACAGAATTGATTAAAAGGGGAATATTACTTATGGAACCAGTTCGTCTGTCTATAAAAAATGAAGGACAATTTATTATGTATCAAACTCTAGGTATCTCGTTGGTTCATAAGAGTAAGCACACAATTAATCAAAGGTACCGCAAAAAAGGCCTTGTTGATACGAAGAATTCTGATGAATTCATTTCAAAACATCAAAAGATGACTGAAAATAGAGACAAAAATTATTATGATTTGTTTGTTCCTGAAAGTATTTTATCCCCTAGACATCGTAAAGAATTGAGAATTCTAATTTGTTTCAATTCTAGGAATAGAAATGGTATGCCTAGCAATGCATTTTTTTGTAATGAAAATAAGGTAAGGAGTCTAATTTTGAATAAAAGCAAAATAAATCAAAATACACTAATTAAATTAAAGTTCTTTCTTTGGCCTAATTATCGATTAGAAGATTTCGCTTGTATGAATCGCTATTGGTTTGATACCAATAATGGCAGTCGTTTCAGTATGGTAAGGGTACATATGTATCCGCAATTTAAAAATGAACTGAGTCGTGTACTGGAAAAAAGTGAAATAGGGATTGATTTTATTTACCGTACTTTATTGCGTATATGAAGACAAAAAGATGCACACATGTATTGTTTTACATTCCATTATAATACATGATAATAATTCAATGACATATCAATATCTAGAAATGATACAAAAATCTTCTTAGTTTATTGTTAAATTTTAGGTATAATTTTTAATCTTTTGTGAGTGTAGACAACTATCTTTTTTTTTTTTTATTTACCTACTCGAATCCAATTTTAAAATTGGGAATTATTAACAAAATTAAGATTATTGTATTGTCTATGCCAAAAAAAAAATGAGTATAATTATTATTATTGATCAATAAAAATATCTAGCAATAGCAATAAAGGCCGGCGAGGAGGGGGGGGGGGGGGAGATTTCATTTTATGGTAAAAAAATCATTCATTTCAGTTATTTCAAACGAAGAAAAAGAAGAAAACAGGGGGTCTGTTGCATTTCAAATACTAAGCCTCAGTAATAGGATACTCAAACTTTCTTCCCATTTGGAATTGCACAGAAAAGACTATTTATCTCAGAAAGGCCTCCGTAAAATTTTGGGAAAACGCCAAAGGATGCTGTCTTATTTGTCAAAGAAAAATAGAATACGTTATAAAGAATTAATTAATCAGTTGGATATTCGGGAATCAAAAACACGTTAATTTTAATTTGAAGAGGCTTTTTGAATTATTGAATTATTTGATTTATTAGATCTTGACTTTTTTTTATTTTAATGAACTTATTTTCGCTTTTCAGTAATTTATGAAAGAATGAATCGAGGAAAAAGAGAACCTTATGAATATACCAGCTACAAGAAAAGACCTCATGATAGTAAATATGGGTCCCCACCACCCATCAATGCATGGTGTTCTTCGCCTCATTGTTACTCTCGATGGTGAAGATGTTATTGACTGTGAACCAATATTAGGCTATTTACACCGAGGAATGGAAAAAATTGCGGAAAACCGAACAATTATACAATATCTGCCTTATGTAACACGTTGGGATTATTTAGCTACTATGTTCACAGAAGCAATAACGGTAAATGGACCGGAGTTGTTGGGAAATATCCAAGTGCCTAAAAGAGCCAGCTATATAAGAGCAATTATGTTGGAGTTGAGTCGTATAGCTTCTCATCTGTTGTGGCTTGGTCCTTTTATGGCAGATATTGGGGCGCAGACTCCTTTCTTCTATATTTTTAGAGAAAGGGAATTAGTATATGATCTATTTGAAGATGCCACCGGTATGAGAATGATGCATAATTATTTTCGTATCGGAGGAGTAGCGGCTGATTTACCTCACGGCTGGATAGATAAATGTTTAGATTTTTGCGATTATTTTTTAATAGGAGTTACTGAATATCAAAAACTTATTACCCGAAATCCTATTTTTTTAGAACGAGTTGAAGGAGTAGGCATTATTGGTAGAGAGGAAGTAATAAATTGGGGTTTATCAGGACCGATGTTACGAGCTTCTGGAATACAATGGGATCTTCGTAAAGTTGATCGTTATGAATGTTACGACGAATTTGATTGGGAAGTACAGTGGCAAAACGAAGGAGATTCATTAGCTCGTTATCTAGTCCGAATTGGTGAAATGACAGAATCCATAAAAATTATTCAACAAGCTCTAGAAGGAATTCCGGGGGGGCCATATGAGAATTTAGAAATCCGATACTTTGATAGAGAAAGGAATTCAGAATGGAATGATTTTGACTATCGATTTATTAGTAAAAAACCTTCTCCTACATTTGAATTGCCGAAACAAGAACTCTATGTGAGAGTTGAAGCCCCAAAGGGAGAATTGGGAATCTTTTTGATAGGAGATCTGAGTGGTTTTCCTTGGAGATGGAAAATTCGTCCGCCGGGTTTTATCAATTTGCAAATTCTTCCTCAGTTAGTTAAAAGAATGAAATTGGCTGATATTATGACAATATTAGGTAGCATAGATATCATTATGGGAGAAGTTGATCGTTAAAATGATAATTGATACACCAGAAGTACAAGATATTAATTCTTTTTCTAGATTCGAATTTTTAAAAGAGACCTATGGAATTATATGGACCCTTATTCCTATTTTTACTCCTGTATTGGGAATCACAATAGGTGTACTAGTAATTGTATGGTTAGAAAGAGAGATATCCGCAGGGATACAGCAACGTATTGGACCTGAATACGCCGGACCTTTGGGAGTTCTTCAAGCTTTAGCAGATGGGTCAAAGCTACTTTTCAAAGAAAATATTTTTCCATCTAGAGGAGAAACTCTTTTATTCAGTATCGGACCGTCCATTGCGGTTATATCCATTTTAGTAAGCTATTCAGTAGTTCCTTTTAGTTCTCACCTTGTTTTAGTGGATCTCAATATCGGTGTTTTTTTATGGATTGCCATTTCAAGTATCGCTCCCATCGGCCTTCTTATGTCAGGATACGGTTCAAATAATAAATATTCTTTTTTAGGTGGTCTACGAGCTGCTGCTCAATCGATTAGTTATGAAATACCATTAACTTTATGTGTATTATCAATATCTCTACGTGCGATTCGTTAAGATATAAAGTGGTCTCTATTCCTTCCTTTCTAGGAAAAAAAGGCGGAATAATTTGAGTAAATATCTTCATTTTTTATTCATTATTCAGATGGATGAACTAAATCAGATAGTTATATGAGTGAAAGAAAACAGCTTATATAATATATAAATTATATAAATATAAATTCGCAGTAAAAAAAGTGAGTCTCATTTTCTATGTATAAGAGTTAGAGAGTTGAGCGGAAATAAACATAAGCATAAGAAAGCGGTTGCCCCAAGATTGGGTGATTCGTCATCCTGACTTGAAGCGGGTTCAAAAGATCAACCATAGTGAGTTTTCACTATCCTTTGTATGTATTCTCATACATGTATTACCTTAACGGATGATTGAACAAAAACGAGTGGATGGTTAGAAACACCAAGATACACAAAGGATTAGTAATGAAGATTATGTAAAAGAATATTTCTGCATAATATACAAAGAATATTAATTGAGGCTTTATGTTGGTAGAAATGATCAGGCAGTACTCCCGATGATTCCGATCCAGAGTATGCTCCTATTCGTCGATTAAATAAATGACTATTGGAAACGAAATAATCTTTTATTGATTTCTTTTTTATTTTGTAAGTCTCCTTTTTCCAGAAACAGAAAGAAGAATAGAAACGAAAAAAAGATTTTTTTTATTCTTTCTTTATACTTTTATCCTTTCTATATCCATATTTATATAGATATAGATAGAATTCATATCATAACTTCTAAATTAATGTATAATTCTTTTTCATAAGTGAAAAGGACGAGTTATTTCAATTTTTATAAGTTAGAAGGAGTATTTCATTGAAGAAATAAGTTATTACTCAACAAAGAAAAATTGAAATTATTATTGAAATCATTAAATAAAGGATGAGATCAATTCAGAAGTACTTTGATTTTTCTATTTTTCATTATTATATTATTATATATATATAATAATGAAAGCAGAACAGACAGAATTAAATTGGTCTAATTCGGGATCGTACAATAAATTTTTACCTTATCCATCGTATAAACATATCAAGATAAAATAATATTGACCTGATCCCTAGATTTATTTATGGTCCTCAAGGAGCCGTATGCGGTGAAAATCTCATGTACGGTTCTGGACTAGCGATGGTAACAGTGATGGTATCACCGACTATGATTATCTAATAGTTCAAGTACAGTTGATATAGTTGAGGCACAATCAAAATATGGTTTTTGGGGATGGAATTTGTGGCGTCAACCTATAGGGTTTATTATTTTTCTAATTTCTTCCCTAGCAGAATGTGAAAGATTACCTTTTGATTTACCAGAAGCAGAAGAAGAATTAGTAGCAGGTTATCAAACCGAATACTCGGGTATCAAATTTGGTTTATTTTACGTTGCTTCCTATCTAAACCTATTAGTTTCTTCATTATTTGTAACAGTTCTTTACTTGGGCGGTTGGAATATCTCTATTCCGTACATATTTGTTTTTGATTTTTTTGAAATAAATAAAACATATGGTGTTTTTGAACCGACAATTAGTATGTTTATTACATTAGCTAAAACTTATTTGTTCTTGTTCATTCCTATCACAACAAGATGGACTTTACCTAGGCTAAGAATGGACCAGCTATTGAATCTTGGATGGAAATTTCTTTTACCTATTTCTCTCGGTAATCTATTATTAACAACTTCTTCCCAACTCTTTTCACTGTAAAAGAAGATGATATCCTATATTCTCAACTTGGATCAAACAAGAGAAATAAACAAACATAAAATTATTCATAATATATTTACAATATGTTCCGTATGATAACCGGGTTCATGAATTATGGTCAACAAACAGTACGAGCTACAAGGTACATAGGTCAGAGTTTCATGATTACCTTATCCCACGTAAATCGTTTACCCATAACTATTCAATATCCTTATGAAAAGGTAATCGCCATGGAGCGTTTCCGCGGTCGAATCCATTTTGAATTTGATAAATGTATTGCTTGTGAAGTATGTGTTCGTGTCTGCCCTATAGATCTGCCCGTCATTGATTGGAAATTGGAAACTGATATTCGCAAGAAACGATTACTTAATTACAGTATTGATTTCGGAATCTGTATATTTTGTGGTAACTGTGTTGAGTATTGTCCAACAAATTGTTTATCAATGACTGAAGAATATGAACTTTCTACTTATGATCGTCACGAATTGAATTATAATCAAATTGCCCTAGGTCGTTTACCAATGTCAGTAATTGACGATTATACAATTCGAACAATTTTGAATTCTCCTCAAATAAAAAAATAAATAAATCCTTGATGAAAAAAAGATCTTGAATTACTAGGGGTCATTAAATAAATGAGTTTTTTCCTTTTGTTTGGTCTCAATAACTACAAACCTCAACTATTGATTGGTTAGTAAGAAGTACGTCGTAATTTGGATTGAAAGGATTGAAAATTCATTATCATTAATTACTATATCTGACATTATTTCGAAATGTATAGTTTCGTATTCGAACTACTCTATTCAGACTCTATTCATATAAAATATGAAATTAGTCCAATAACTGTACCCCACATTAATTCACACCCCTTAGGATTTAATTCAATTAGAAATTTCTTATGAATCATCAACAATTTTTTCTGGTCTGGTCTCAATAAGGTCATGAAAAACATTTCGATTTATTTACCTCTTATTTTACATATAATGGATTTGCCTGGACCAATACATGATTTTCTTTTAGTCTTTCTGGGATTAGGTCTTATCTTAGGAGGTATAGGAGTAGTATTACTTAACAACCCAATTTATTCTGCCTTTTCGCTGGGATTAGTTCTTGTTTCTATATCTTTATTATATATTCTATCAAATTCATATTTTGTAGCCGCCGCACAACTCCTTATTTACGTGGGAGCTATAAATGTTTTAATCATATTTGCTGTGATGTTCATGAATGGTTCAGAATATTACAAAGATTTTAATCTTTGGACCGTTGGGAATGGGTTTACTTTGCTGATTTGTACAAGTATTTTTGGTTTACTAATAACTACTATTACGGATATATCATGGTACGGGATTATTTGGACTACAAGATTAAACCAGATTATAGAACACGATTTGATAAGTAATAGTCAACAAATTGGAATTCATTTATCAACGGATTTTTTTCTTCCATTTGAATTCATCTCGATAATTCTTTTAGCGGCTTTGATAGGTGCAATTACTGTGGCGCGCCAATAATAAATCTATAAAATTGGTAACAGCAATCCAAAATAAACTCCATTCTGTGTTATCACAATTATTTACCTTCAATTAGAATTTAAAATTGTTTATGTTTAAAATAGAAAATAAAAATTCTTTTATTCGATCTATTACCAATAGATTTCTTTCTTCCGTACTTTTATAGTCAATTGAATCTTTTCTATTATTGTTCATATTATATTGAAATGAATCGAAATTGATAAGGAGTTGGTCAATGATGCTCGAACATGTACTTGTTTTGAGTGCCTACTTATTTTTTATCGGTATCTATGGATTGATCACCAGCCGAAATATGGTTCGAGCTCTTATGTGTCTTGAACTTATACTGAACGCGGTTAATATAAATTTCGTAACATTTTCTGATTTTGTTGATAGTCGCCAATTAAAAGGAAATATTTTCTCCATTTTTGTTATAGCCATTGCAGCCGCTGAAGCAGCCATTGGACCAGCTATTGTTTCGTCAATTTATCGTAACAGAAAATCAACTCGTATCAATCAATCGAATTTGTTGAATAAGTAGTATGAATGATCAGTAGTAATATGAATGATAAGTAGTATTAACCATACAAATTAGAATATTCATAAATTCGAATTTAATATGTATTATACATAATCTATGATCATGTTTGCGAAAATATAAGAAATCAAAGTATCTTAGTTCTCTCCCATGAGTCGAGCCGGAAGTAGATTGATTATAAAAATTCTGGCAAATATAAATCATTGATTCATCTAGTATCGAAATATATGATTCATTTACATACAAGTTTACTAGATCGAAAATTTATTATTAAAAAAGAAAAAAAAAAGATTATAGATCCAATGTCACATTCAGTAAAGATTTATGCTACGTGTATAGGGTGTACTCAATGTGTCCGAGCTTGCCCCACAGATGTATTAGAAATGATACCTTGGGATGGGTGTAAAGCTAAACAAATAGCTTCTGCTCCAAGAACAGAGGACTGTGTGGGTTGTAAAAGATGTGAATCTGCCTGTCCAACGGATTTCTTGAGTGTTCGAGTTTATTTGTGGCATGAAACAACTCGAAGTATGGGTCTAGCTTATTGATACTTTCCAAAAACCTACTTGAATAGGACTACAATTTTATTTTTTTTGCCTTTACCGACAAAAACCCGTGCTCAATATATTATATATTGAGCACGGGTTTTTCTGGTCCAAGTGTATCTTGTTTTTACCACGAATTATTTTCCTTGGTTAACGATAATTGTAGTTTTGCCAATATTTGCAGGTTCCCTAATTTTCTTTCTTCCTCATAGAGGAAATAAGGTAATTAGGTGGTATACTCTTTGTATATGTATAATCGAACTCCTTCTAACAACCTATGCATTCGGTTATCATTTCCAATTGGACGATCCATTAATCCAACTGACAGAGGATTATAAATGGATCGATTTTTTGGATTTTTCCTGGAGATTGGGAATAGATGGAATTTCGATAGGACCTATTTTGCTGACGGGGTTTATCACTACTTTAGCTACTTTAGCGGCTCGGCCAATTACTCGAGAATCCCGAGTATTCCATTTCCTGATGTTAGCAATGTATAGCGGTCAAATAGGACCATTTTCTTCTCAAGACCTTTTACTTTTTTTCATCATGTGGGAATTAGAATTAATTCCAGTTTATCTACTTCTAGCCATGTGGGGAGGAAAGAAACGTTTGTATTCAGCTACAAAATTTATTTTGTATACTGCAGGAAGTTCCGCCTTTTTATTAATGGGAATTCTAGGTATTTGTTTATCTGGTTCTAATGAACCAACATTAAATTTTGAAACATCAGCTAATCAATCGTATCCTGTAGCACTCGAAATGCTATTCTATATTGGATTTTTTATTGCTTTTGCTGTCAAATCGCCGATTATACCCTTACATACCTGGTTACCAGACACTCATGGAGAGGCACATTACAGTACTTGTATGCTTTTAGCTGGAATTTTATTAAAAATGGGAGCGTATGGATTGATTCGGATCAATATGGAATTATTACCTCACGCACATTCTATATTTTCTCCTTGGTTGATGATAGTCGGCACAATTCAAATAATCTATGCAGCTTCAACATCTCCTGGTCAACGTAATTTAAAAAAAAGAATAGCTTATTCCTCTGTATCTCATATGGGTTTCATAATTATAGGACTTGGTTCTATAAACGATACAGGACTTAATGGAGCCATTTTACAAATAATCTCTCATGGATTTATTGGCGCGGCGCTTTTTTTCTTGGCAGGAACGAGTTATGATAGAATACGTCTTGCTTATCTCGATGAAATGGGTGGAATGGCTATCACAATTCCAAAAATATTTACGACTTTCAGTATCTTATCAATGGCTTCTCTTGCATTACCGGGCATGAGCGGTTTTGTTGCAGAATTAATAGTATTTTTTGGAATACTTACTAGCCAAAAATATCTTTTAATGACAAAAATACTAATTACTTTTGTAATGGCAATTGGAATGATATTAACTCCTATTTATTCATTATCTATGTTACGACAGATGTTCTATGGATACAAGCTTTTTACTGCGACAAACTCTTATTTTGTCGATTCTGGGCCGCGAGAATTTTTTGTTTCGATTTCTATTCTTTTACCCGTAATAGCTATTGGTATTTATCCAGATTTCGTTTTCTCATTATCAGTTGACAAAGTCGAAGCTCTTCTATCTAATTCTTTTTATCCATCATTTTTGTGAGTAAACCAAAAAAGCAAACATAAATCAATCATATGATTTTAAAAAGTGTTTGTTCGACACTTAAAAATAAGTCCTTTTTCTTCTCCTAAGTTTGAGTAAAATAAATTGGAAGTTTATTATAACCAGGTATGTAATCCAGGGAAAACCCTTTGATTTGATTCAAAGGGTTCTCCTTGGATTACACGAAGTTTTATTTTATACACTTATGCTGTCTTATGTTTATTTTCTATTTATCAAGTCCTTTCTTTATCTTTAATTCAATTAGATGTAAATGAACCATAACTATGCAACCCTATTCCTAATAAATTAACCCCAAAATAGCATATCCAAATTATAAAAAAGCCCATCGAGGCTACAATTGCGGAATTTACACTTTCAATATTTTTATTTGTTCGAGTATGTAAATAAATCGAAAATAGGGTCCACGTAATAAATGCCCAAGTTTCCTTCGGATCCCAATTCCAATATGATCCCCATGCTTCATTAGCCCATACTGCTCCCGAAAGAATACCTATGGTTAAAAAGATAAATCCTAGACTAATAATACGATAACTCCAAAGATCCAATTGTTGAATCAATTGAAACCTGTAATAATTCCTAGAAGAAAGAAAAAAAGTGTTTGGTAAAAGATTATTTTTTTCTCTCACGTATTGAATCTCGCCCAGGGAAAACGACTCATTTACGAGATTATTGATTTTACTAAAAATCCTTAGGAATTTTCGAAATGTAATGACTAGAAGAGCTAGTGATAATAATGATCCGCATAAAAGAGCTGCATAGCCCAATACCATCATACTTACGTGCATCATTAACCAATGGGATTGGAGAGCTGGTACTAATATTTCGGATTGGTGCATTTCAGTTAAAAGGCCCGAAGTAGCAAAACCTTGGGTAAAAATAGCACTTGGCGTGGTTATTGCGTTTAAATTTAAATAGTTTTTATACTTTTTAAAATACGGAACCATATGAATAATGGAGAAACTCCATGAAAGAAAGATTAATGATTCGTATAAATTACTTAATGGTAAATATCCTAAATAAATCCAACGAGTAATTAATAATCCTGTTATACAGAAAAAAGTAGTCATCATCCCCTTTTCTGACGAATCATATAGTCCTACGATTTCATCGACTAATAAGGTTATCAAATGAATTGTAATTACAATTGAAACGACCGAAAAGGATATATGAGTTAATATATGCTCTAAAGTTGAAAATATCATAAACAATTTTAAATTAAAATAAAGGAAAGTTCCTCAATTCCCAATTTTTAGGATAGGAATTAAAATTGGGAATTGAATTCCATATAGGACTTATTCTTTTAGAATATGTCATGCCGCCACTCGGACTCGAACCGAGATGCTCTAGCACTGCTTCCTAAGAGCAGCGTGTCTACCGATTTCACCATAGCGGCTTGTTCTAAATTATAATAACCTATTTTTATTCAATCGTCGAGATTGAAGTAGTCAATTCAATATATATTATATATATTTAGGAAAGATTAAAATCAAAATTGTTGAATAAAAACTTTTTTAAAAATTAGATTTTAACGTAACGATTTTAATAATAATCCGTATTTTTATTGGTCTATTTTTTAGTTATAGTGTTAGAATGTTCGTTTTATTTAACTTAACTACTGGGATTTTAAAATACTTTATTTTTTTATGCTCGAATAAAATCTAACTGGTGTAACTGGATAGTTATAACCTCACCTCAATCTATGGATTGAACTCAAAACGTTCTTTATGACTTGCATTTTCTTTTGACATTTTCTTTTGACTTAGTTTTTTAATAATTCATTTCTTACTGATTTATTTTATGAATCTTAAAAAATGCATTTTTTCGATGACATAAAAATCCTATTTTTATGTATCACGATTTTGTTAATATTAATATATGCAGGGGATTGTAACTCTTTGCATAGCTTTGTATTAAATGTCAGTATTGGTTTTAATTGTGTAGAGAATTTGTCTTAAGATTTAGCAAACAAAATATTGGTAGGTTTTGGGCCAGGCTAGGTATATTATGTAATAAAAAATTTCAACTTCTATCATAAGTATATCGTATTTCATATCATAATTGTAGCGTACTTAAAAAAAAAAAATCATTTTGATTTTATAAATCAATTTATGTATATTACTTAAGTATATATTTCTATATTAATTATAGAAATATATATTTGTTGATTGATCTTTCAGTGGAAACATAGGGTCTAAAATTGGTGTATTTTTTATATAATCGTATTTTTAGTATAATCACTTAAAAAAAGGGTTTTTCTTAATTGAATTTGCTTAAATTAAAAATTAGGGATATATAGTAATAATAATTTATAGAAAAAATAAATGGTTTAGAGAATTTTAAAACACATTTTAAACTTAATTAATTAATTTTGACTACAAATTATATATATATTCTTCTATAATTAGTTTAATTAAGTATAAATTAAGTATATTATATATACTATAGTTATTATTTTATGGTATAAAAGTAATAAAAAAGAAAAATTTTTTATTCTTGAATCGATGGGGATTCTTATTTTCCCCACCCTAAAAACAATAAAGCATACTCAAAAGAAACGTTAATCCTGTGCTTGCGTTTATTCTTTTTTCAAACAAAAGAGTATAAACAAAAGAGTATAGTATTATAATTTATATTTCAATTTATATAATTTAAATTTAGTAGACACAAGAATCCTTTTTTATTATAAAAGCGAAACCATTTCAATTTACTATTGCTATTGATTCGGTCAAAACAAAACATTAGAAAATCTCCATTTTTCCTTTTATTTCTATTTAGATATTTTTTATTATATATATTAATAGATAATAGAATATATAAATTTATAATATATAATTTATAATAGAATTATAAAATATAATTATTTAAGTTAATATAATTTATAGTTTTTATAATCTTTTGAGTATTATTTAAAATTAAAATCTTATTTTATATAAATTAAGTATTTGTATTTTATTTTAAAGTCTAAAATATTCATTTTCATTCTAAAATTCTAAAATGTAGTACTATATTACTTAAGAATTTACTTAAGAATATAATACAAATTTTTATAAATTTTTTTTTAACTTATAAAACTAAAAAATTATAAAAATTTCCAATTATAAACAAATAAGACTGACTGCTTTTCGAGTCAGAACAACTCAGATTATTCCAATCTTTGATTATTTATTTGTTGCATAAAAAAAACTTTTTGAATTCCTTGTAGAAAGAGATTTACCTAACGAAAAAGCTTTCAATGCTGCCCAATATCCTTTCTTTTTCCAAATATTTTTACGAATTCGCTTTTTTGAGATAGAAGTACGTTTTTTCGGAACTGCCATTAAAAATTATAATAAGTTTTTAATCCCTATAGTTGGATGTCAAAGACATCTATTGTTCAAAACCAATTGTTTTTTTCTTATTAATTATCTAGCTATCTATTTATTTTCTAGATTGTACTCCCTTCATAAAAATATGAATATAGAAAAATCGCGTAACTAAATAAATAAAAAAAGTACGGGGAACAAAAAAAATAATAAAATAAAAAAGATTTTTCTTTTTTCTATTCCCGACAATATCGAATAATTCATATTTAGTTTATTGGTCCTCTTATATCCTCATTCAAACCCATATCTATAAAATTGAAATTTGCTATGCCATATAAATCTAATAGATTAACGTTGATATGATAATCAAATAAAAACAAAAAAATACAAACAAAAAGATTATACCTTTCTTTATATCTCTATTTTATATCTCTGTCTAGTTTTTTTGTCGTCCTACATTGATTTATAGGTAATAAAAAGGGCAAAAATACATAATAAAAAAGATCAAAAGTTTTACTAAACCAACCCCTTGTATTAAATTAATATAAAAAAATAAAAAAATATTAAATCTAAGTACTATTTTTTTTTTCTTTTCTATGAATTATTAATTTAATTGGTCAAGCTTCCAAAAAGAGCAAGAGTATATATAATTTTAAAATGTGCAAGAGACTAGTACTTAATCTGTTATCTCTTAAAAACTAAAAACGCCAAGATAAATAATTTTCTAAAAGATATCTTAGTAATTCCTCCTTTTAATTTTATGTTAAAGTTAAATTTTGGATGTCAGAGTTTGGAGATCAGAGCCTTTTCTAAAAAAATAAAAGTCTAATATTAAAATTATATTACAATAAAAGACAATCAATTAGTTCCAAAAGAAATAACTTTATTGGGGATAAGTTAGGTTTTTTTCTGATTCAGATCAAATACTGGTTTTGGCGTAATTATTTATCTTTGCTTTATCAATATATAAATTAGTGTGTAATACGAAATAATAATGAAAATGGAAATCTCCATTTTCATTTTTTGGATATTCATCAAATTTGACTTAATAATAATATAATAATTGAATATTAATATTTAATATCAATATTATTTAATATCAATATTACTATATAGTACTTTTTTTTCATCGTTTTCAATAGTAATTTGTTCATATCATTTGACAAATTTTAACTTCTTTATTTGAAATATTTAAAATAGTTGAAAAAGATTCAGAATAATTATAAAATTCTAGATTTTATTTTGTCTATTTTAAGTTTTTATTTTATTAACTGACCCCTTAGCATTTCAAAAGAAATAAGAACCGGTAAATCAGAAACAATTAATTAAGATAAAAATAAAAAGACTTTTTTTCTTTTTTTAATTTATTTTTATGGAATATATATATCAATATTCATGGATTATAGCTTTAATCTCACTTCCAGTTCCGATATTAATAGGAGTAGGACTTTTACTTTTTCCAACGGCAACAAAAGATCTTCGCCGTATGTGGGTTTTTCCAAGTGTTTTATTGTTAAGTATAGTTATGCTTTTTTCAACTTATCTAGTTATTCAACAAATAAATAAACCTTCTATCTATCTATCTATATGGTCTTGGACTATAAATAATGACTTTTCTTTAGAATTTGGCTATTTGGTTGACCCACTTACTTCTATTATGTTAATATTAATTACTACTGTTGGAGTTTTGGTTCTTATTTATAGTGACAATTATATGTCTTATGATCAGGGATATTTGCGATTTTTTGCTTATATTAGTTTATTCATTACTTCAATGGTAGGATTAGTTACTAGTTCTAATCTAATACAAATTTATTTTTTTTGGGAATTAGTTGGAATGTGTTCTTATCTATTAATAGGTTTTTGGTTCACACGACCTACTGCAGCAAATGCTTGTCAAAAAGCTTTTGTAACTAATCGTGTCGGAGATTTTGGTTTATTATTAGGAATTTTAGGTTTTTATTGGATAACGGGCAGTTTGGAATTTCGGGGTTTGTTTGAAATATTCAATAACTTGGTTTCTAATAATGAGGTTAATCATTTATTTGCTACTTTGTGTGCTTTTCTATTATTTGCTGGTGCAATTGCTAAATCTGCCCAATTTCCCCTTCATGTATGGTTACCTGATGCTATGGAAGGGCCTACCCCTATTTCAGCTCTTATACATGCTGCTACTATGGTAGCGGCTGGAATTTTTCTTGGAGCTCGGCTTCTTCCGCTTTTTATAGTTATACCTTATATAATGAATCTAATAGCTTTGATAGGTATAATAACATTATTTTTAGGGACCACTTTAGCTCTTGCTCAAAAGGATATTAAGAGGGGTTTAGCTTATTCTACAATGTCTCAATTGGGTTATATGATGTTGGCTCTAGGTATGGGTTCTTATCGGGCTGCTTTGTTTCATTTGATTACTCATGCTTATTCCAAAGCATTGTTGTTTTTAGGATCTGGATCTATTATTCATTCAATGGAAACTATTGTTGGATATTCTCCAGATAAAAGTCAGAATATGATTCTTATGGGGGGTTTAAAAAAACATGTACCAATTACAAAAACATCTTTTTTATTAGGTACACTTTCTCTTTGTGGTATTCCACCTCTTGGATGTTTTTGGTCCAAAGATGAAATTCTTAATGATAGTTGGTTGTATTCACCAATTTTTGCAATAATAGCTTTTTCCACAGCGGGATTAACTGCATTTTATATGTTTCGGATCTATTTACTTACTTTTGAGGGACATTTAAATGTTTATTTTCAAACTTACAGTAATAAAAAACGAAGTTCTGTTTATTCAATATCTTTATGGGGGAGAGAAGAGCAAAAGTGGATTAAAACAAAATTTCACTTATTACCTTTATTAACCATGAATAATAACAAAAGGACTTCTTTTTTTTTTTTAAAGAAATATCCAATTAATAGAAATGTAAGAAATATGAGGGGACCTATTATTACTATTCCTAATTTCGGTACTAAGAACATTTTCTCTTATCCTAATGAGTCGGCCAATACTATGCTATTTGTTATGCTTGTATTAGGTCTATTTACATTCTTCATTGGAATTATAGGAATTCCTTTCTTCAATCAATTCAATCAAGAAGGAATGCAGTTGGATATATTAACAAAATTATTAACTCCGTCTATAAACCTTTTATATCAAAATAAAAGATTTTTGATGGATTGGGATTGGTATGAATTTATAACAAATG